TGTCCTTCGACAGAAATGCTTGACTTGATATGAAAGAATAAAAAAAAACTCTTTTTTTATTCATTGACAGATTGATTATCAATCAATTTGACAATAACGAAAAAATGACTATTAATCCATGCTCCTCTCACTAAAGTACATGTCTCCGCGCATATCACTCTATTACTCTATTACTCGCGTCTCTGTCTGGTAGAATATGACAATTCGAATCAAAAATCTACATAGAAAGGTTTGAAGGAAATTAAATCAACAACATATGTTGTACACTTTATTTCCCCGGGATTGTAGTTCAATTGGTCAGAGCACCGCCCTGTCAAGGCGGAAGCTGCGGGTTCGAGCCCCGTCAGTCCCGATGGATCCAAATCCAATAAAAAAAAAATATGGAAATTTCCATTTCTTCAACGAGTACTGATTGATGGGAGAAAGACATATGTGTCATATGTGAATTACCGCAATTATTGGTAGCATCATATTCAGGATTCGAAGGAATACCGTACTGGGTCGAGTTGATTACGCGCTATTTTTGTATATTTTTGTAATGGAATAGAGTACTATACGTTTCCGGGAAGCACATACACAAAGGGAATTTGGACAATACAAAATCAATTTTACATAGTAAACTTTGATCGAATTTTTCGTCTTAAAGCAAAATATATCCGTTCTGGCTCCGATTTTGTGTAACCTCAATTAGTAAATTCAATTACTAATTTGAATTTTAAATAATCTATCTCATTCAAATTTCACACTTAACTTTTGATATATACGTCCCACTACTAATTCAAGGAAAGAGGCTATTAATACAAACAAGGATCCCCATCTATCTCTCTTAGTGAGGGAATTAATAATTTGTGAAAGTTTAAGTTGATTTTTTATTTATTTTTTTAAGAAGATTTGATCAGTACAAAAAAAGGAAGGAGTTTAGTTCGAACCTACCTCCTTTTCCTTTTTTGAATTTCGCTGCTATTGTTTGCTTGAGTTTGTTTATAAACAATGTGAGGGTAAAGGTAGTCTGATGAGACTTCATCAGATGATTGCATTGGACAAGAGGGCGGTAGATTATAGAAAAGAAAGAATGCAAAAAATTAGAAATAAAAAAAAAAGTACAGAAATTCTTGATTGCATCAGGAATCCCATTTTGTTTGAATTCGGTATGGATAAAAGATCTTCCTATGTTATACTATTCAATTCTCGACGATGAATCGATTTGATAGCTCCAATATTGTTATTCATGATATTTTAATACGATTCGATATCATCGAGATGCAATGCATCCCATTGAATTTACAAGCGAAACATTTATCATCTCTATGGGATTAAATCCCGAGTTATTGCGAATAAAAAATGAAACGATGAGATTATGGAAGTCAATATTCTCGCATTTATTGCTACTGCACTGTTCATTCTAGTTCCTACCGCCTTTTTACTTATAATATACGTAAAAACAATCAGTCAAAGTGATTAATTTGAATTAATCTTGACTTTTTTGTTCTTATGAATGATTCCAGATAAGAAAAATGAAAAGGATTCAAATTTCGCGTCTTAAATGAAATTGGCGGACTAGAATTATCAGTATTCTACGAGAGAAGTATTCTATGAGATCCGATAGTATGGTAGAAAGAAATATATGAATCCTTCTACCATACTATCTATTATTGTTATTGAAGTGTATAAAATTGTACTCTATAAAAATAGAGGTTGAATATAGATCAATTTGAATATAGATGAATCTACAATATACATCTTTCTATTTATATATAGATATCATAACATATATGTAATGTTAATATAATCTACATCGTGGCCCAATTCTATTTCTTTGCTTCATAATTCATGTTGATTCCAATGAATCTGAAATGAAATAATAGAAAGGCCACTAATCCTTTTTTTAGCATTCGAAAGAAGTAATTGATTGAGCAGTTGACAGATGATCCAGGGGTTCGGTTCCGTGGGAACTTTTTATCTTCGGATTTAGAAAAGAATTAGTAAACCCCATCTTTAACGTTTGAACCATGATATGAAATGAGTTCCATAAAACAAGCATAAATCCTATTTTGAAAATAACTAAAATATTAATAATAATAAATAAAACAAGTGGTAAGCACGTAATATGTGGGTGGCTACCCCGAGGTACTATCTTATTATGTATGAAGTAGTATATTATTATGCGTAGTATCTCATTGGACAACCACTATGTCTATGTTCTTTCGTGTCGAAAGTATGTATCCACTTAAATAAAAACTTATAATCAGAACTCTTTTTTTTTTTACTGTTCAAAATAAAAGAAAAAAGGTTTTGCAGAATGATCTATAAAATAAACCAAAAACAATCGATACAGTTTGATTCTTCAATTAGTAGTACTTCTAGAGTCCACTTCTTCCCCATACTACGAGTGAAAGAGAAAATGTAAAGACTACCATTAAAGCAGCCCAAGCGAGACTTACCATATCCATGTGAATTATGTCCCCTATCTCTATGAATATAAAAGAATTATTCCATTATTGCTCACTAATAATTATTATTCACTAATAATAGTGGAATCACTAGCGCATAGTCAAAAAGAGATTCGGACACAACACCATTGATGAAACAATCCAAAAAATCGAATTATAACAAGTTATTATATGATTTCTAGTATAATCGAAAAAATTAAGCACAAATAAATAAAAGAGGCAGAGAAACTCTTGGAAGTATCAAAGGAGTGTTAGTACCATGTAGGAATAAAAAGACCTAGTCTTTCTTTTGTTGTCCTGCATTTCATTACATTAAGTAATGAGTATAAAAATAGAGAATCAAGATAGATCACTATCTATCACATACCCCTATTATTCCTTTCTCATTTGATCTAATCTTTACTGTCTCCCGATTGTTTCATAGAGACAATCGGGAGATGGGATGACCTATTACATGCGTGACTAGAGCTTATCGAAAAGAAAGAAGTTCTTTTTTTAAGATGAAAATAAAAAAAAAAGACAATGATCCAATCAATATAATATTGATTGAATGCTCGAGCAATCAGAGAAGTCCATATATAAAGTATCTTCCTCCTTTCCGTAACTAAAAATGAAATTCGATTCCCTAATTCAAGACCCAATCAGTAGACACTACATTCGTAGTCGAAGGGCTATCATATCAAGATTTAACGATTATTTTTCATTACTCTACTAAATTCTTGAAACGAAACCTAGACGCAAGGATTTATAGCAGTTTAGAGAACCCCAACGATGCTTAGAATCAAGCAAATCTAAAGAGGCTTTTCTTTTTTTTTCTTCTGCTGGAAAAAAAAAATGATAAAGTTATATCAGCAAAACAGAAGAAAGTATTTCGATTCTTTTGTTTGTTGATGAGGCGACACCCGGATTTGAACTGGGGAAGAAGGGATTTGCAGTCCCCCGCCTTACCGCTCGGCCATGCCGCCAAAACGATACAAAATATTGGATTGGCTCTATCTCTTCGATTGATAGTATCGTACAACACACAATATCTAAAACGAAAAACCGAAAAACTTTGCTTTCTTTTTCTATTGAAAGAAAAAAAAATGTGGATTTTCAGTCACAAAAGCAAAAATTAAGGACAAATGGGAACCGTTAACTTTAACTATTGACTGTGAATTCATAAATGATTCTTGGATTAAAATTGAAAATTAGGTTTCCCTAATGATATAAGAAAACAATCCCAAAATTGATACCTTACCTAAATAAATCAAAATTGATACATAACTAATCATTACTAATCCATCCGTATTGATTCGTTTCCATAACCATAAGAAAATCCTTCTTAAATAAAATTATAATAGCGATTATGAGTATATGTAAACCCCAGAACATAAACGATTACTATTAGCTAAATCTAATTGGGTATCTTATCTATATAAGATGTTTATAGGAAATGTTCGTAATTCCATTTTGACAATTTTGATTATCATTAAATAGAAATTCGGATAGAGTACGACATGTGGTGTCTCCCATAGAACTGTAATAAAGGAGGAGATATATATAACTAACTATATATCTGCACATGTTTATTAATAAATACAAGTCTTCATACATACTTCAATCGGATTCTACGAATTCTACTAAAAAAAATATAGGTATAGGTAAAATATTTCTCTTCTATGCGAATTTTTTTTTTTAACAGTGGAATCTACGAAAAAGTTTCATGTTGTTAAAAAAATACAAAAAAAATTGTATATTCTTTCTGCAGATCAAATCCCGAATCTATTTATAGTACCCAATGGGATTGGAATATCATAATAATGGTAGAAATGGACTCACTTTTGTTTTGATATAGATATTCTATACAAAACTCCATAAGTCTAAATAGAATTTACCAATTCCTTTGTATTTCATTTGTAGTTGTTGCAAATTCCAATTTAAGTATCAAAGTCTCTTTATTCCTACGTTCATATGTATTTCATGCATTACATCTATTACACCTATCAAGTTAGGTAAAATTTCATGTGATTCAGTAAACATAATCGAAATTCCATCATTGCTAAATCGATCCGTTTGATGATGAATAGGCAAATAATGGGATTTTTTTTATAAATGGGAAATAAATAAAATGCTTGGGGGTGGAAATGAGAGAATGTCTACAATACCTGGGTTTAATCAGATACAATTTGAAGGGTTTTGTAGGTTCATTGATCATGGCTTAACAGAAGAACTTTCTAAGTTTCCAAAAATTGAAGATACAGATCAAGAAATTGAATTTCAATTATTTGTGGAAACATATAAATTGGTAGAACCATTGATAAAAGAAAGAGATGCTGTCTATGAATCACTCACATATTCTTCTGAATTATACGTATCCGCAGGATTAATTTGGAAAACCCGTAGGGATATGCAAGAACAAACAATTTTTATTGGAAACATTCCTCTAATGAATTCCCTGGGAACTTCTATAGTAAATGGACTATACAGAATTGTGATCAGTCAAATATTGCAAAGCCCCGGTATCTATTACCGGTCAGAATTGGACCATAACGGAATTTCGGTCTATAC